TAGAAAATAGGTAAGAAGAAGGTAGGTAAGAGATAAAAGAAAACACTTTTTCGAGATAGGAATCCGGTATCTAATGAATTCAACGATTCCAGTATAAATGAAAGAACAAAAGAAACGACATCACAATGAAATTCGAATCTCAACGCAAAATGAGGGGGGATATGGCGAAATTGGTAGACGCTACGGACTTAATTAGATTGGGCCTTGGTATGGAAACCCGCCGAGTGAGAACTTTCAAATTCAGAGAAACCCCGGAATTAATAAAAAGGGGCAATCCTGAGCCAAATCCTGTTTTCTGAAAACAAAGGTTCAGAAAATGAAAAAAGGGATAGGTGCAGAGACTCAATGGAAGCTGTTCTAACAAATGGAGTTGGCTGCGGTAGTAGAGAAGTCTTTCCATCAAAAATTAAGTAAGTATTAAGGATGAGGTGAAGGATAAACGTATATACATACGTAGTGAATAGTATATTAAATGAGTAATGACAGCCCGAATGAATCTATGTTTTTTCTATGAAAAAACAACGAATTAGTGTGAATAGATTCTACGTTGAATAAAGAATCGACTATTCATTGATCAAATGATTCACTCCATAGTCTGATAAATCTTTTCAAGAACTGATTAATCGGACGAGAATAAAGATAGAGTCCCATTCCACATGTCAATGCCGGCAGCAATGAAATTTATAGTTAAGAGGAAAATCCGTCGACTTTTCAAATCGTGAGGGTTCAAGTCCCTCTATCCCCAAATAAACTATTTGACTCCCCAACTATCTATTTACCTATCCCTCTTTTTGTTATCGGTTCAAAATTCCTTATCCCTTCACTCTATTCTCTTAGAATCGATCGGTGCGGAAATGCCCTTTTCTTATCACATCTATATGATATACATACAAATGAACATCCTTGAGCAAGAAATACCCATTTGAATGATTTACAATCTATATAATCGAATTACTAATACGGAAACTCCCAAAGTCCTCTTTTTTAAGATCCAAGCCAAGCAATTTCAGTACCTAAATAAAACTTGGGAATTCCCTTTCCTTCTTGTAATTGACACAGCCCCCATTTTCGAGTAAAATAAAATAAAATGAGGATGCTACGTTGGGACTGGTCGGGATAGCTCAGCTGGTAGAGCAGAGGACTGAAAATCCTCGTGTCACCAGTTCAAATCTGGTTCCTGGCACATGATTAATTTGTATGACTTTCTTTTCTCTCTTCTATAAATTAAAATTAATTGAGCTGAATTGAATCCACATTCATATTCATTTCTAATTTAGATCATAATAATATTTTTATCCACTGTGGCGAGATATACCCCATCTATTTTCTAGTTTTATAGATGGGTAGAATTTTTCAGATAAAGTATCTAAAAAAATTAGATTCTATTTCATCTTTTTTATTTCTCCTATCGTTCAAAAAGAATGTTAATAATTCATATCAAAAGGTTCAATTTGTTGGTTGAGAGACTCAAAAGTCAAATCTAGCGGAATTGAAATAGACAAGAGATACAAATAACTAGAATTCAATACTCCTTCAGTTCTTTGTATCCTCTTTCATATTCGATTTCTTCATTCCTACTTACATAACTTTCTAAATTAAGTAATGTGCATAGCACAAAGTAAAAGTTTTTTTTTTTGATGTAGAACTCCTTTGATTTTTTGTTCATCCGGTCGTATGATCTGAAATAAGCATCAAATCAATGGGATGCGAGAATCCTACCGAATCTCTAATTGTACTGTCTTTTTAATTGTCTTTTTTTTTGTTAGACTATTAATAATTAATAATTCCCAAATACAAACGAGACTCCCATTATTATTATTCTGATTAATCTAGAACAGAACGTATAATCTTTGAATATCTGAAATTGTATAAGTGGAAATTCGTTTCTTATCATTCAATGAGCATCTTGTATTTCATAAAAATTGGGGGCAATATAATCCTTGCGTAAGGGCCAACCTATCCAACTTTCCGGCATTAAGATACGTTTCAGGCGTGGATGATTTTCATAGGAGATTCCCAACATATCATAGGATTCTCGTTCTTGAAAATCGACACTTTTCCAAACCCAGAAGACAGACGGAATCCTCGGATTCTTTCTTGAGACAAATACTTTTATGCATACCTCTTCTGGTTGATCTACACCATACTCGATTCTCGTAAGATGATAAACACTAGCTAAGAGCCCGCCGGGCGCTACATCATAGGCGCATTGGGAGCGTAGATAATTGTAACCATATACATATAAAATAACAGCAATGGAATGCCAATCCTGGGGCTTTATTTGTAAAGTCTCTGTTCCTTGGTAATCAAAGCCCAACGATCTATGACTTAGTCGATGCTTGACTAGCCAAGCAGACAAACGACCCTGCATCTTTTTTATCTCTCCCCTCTTTTTTTTTGTATTATTTGTATTGTATAAGTATTTCATATTTACGATGAAATTTATGAAGATTGGCCTGCTAGGCGCTATTTTGTACAATGAAATACTGCCTAATTCATC